AGGGGGTTCAAACTAACCAAACTTAAAGCCCAACAAAAACCAAAACCACTAACCCCCAACTACCCCCCTAGGGTAAGTGTCATTTAACATGACATCTTATAAGAGATATAAATACAAACAAAGAGACAGATCCCCATTACTGTCCTACTCTATAATCCTTACCCTTCATCACACATATATATACTATATAATATATTACCCCCCCTTACCCCCCCAGGGGGTTGGATATAACCCAAACACCCCAACTATGATCCTATAGATACATATATAATACTCCAACCTGGCCTCGTCCATAATCAGACACCTCGCCCAGTCACACCATCCAATACGGATTAGTATGATATCCAACATTAATCATCATCTTACATAACCAACACCACAATCACAACAATCATCTAACCTACCTAAAACCTATCTCTCGTCAACCCTCATACAGGAATCACACATCCAACTACAGCAATCAACTACCCAAGACCCTATGCCTCACCAAATACACATAATACCCTTTCTTCTTACAGAAAACCACATCATGACCCTTTTACACAACCATAGACCATTTAACATCATCAACCTTTCACCCAACCTAACCAAACACACATAAGTAGCCTCTTATTTCAACAAAATTTATTATTATATTATAAATTACTATATAATATAGTATAACAAACTGTGCACAAAAATCACACCCCATAGACCCCCCCCAATTTAAAAGTAGGGAAGTTCCTGGTCACTCCTTATGTTAGTTAGAAACCCAACCAACATAAAGAATGACAAATAAACCCTGGCCACCGACATAAACCCAGATACCTCCAAAGGTACCGTCATTCACCATGACATCCAACGACGAAACACAAAAATTTTACTCAAAACACAACCCAAAATTTACCAAAAAAATCACACAAAATTTCCGATAAAAATCGTCAAAAATGACCTCCGAGGGGGTCTAAATTCGGGCAGACACAAAAAAATCATCAAAAAATGAAAAAATACCAAAGGTAGCTACCTTACACAATCAAAAAACACATCAAAGTTAGTGGTCAAAATTCAAAAAAACATGAAGAAATTCGGGGTCAAAACACAATTTTTCAAAAAATTACAAAAAACTGAAAAAAAATGACATTTTTTTACATGCATTTTTTAGGGGTCAAAAACCACAAAACACAACCCAAAAAACAACCAAATTTAACCACCTTTGACCGCATAAAATCATTACGCTAGCCAAGAGGACCTTTGACTTGGAAAGACAACATACTTAATCATACTCCTAACGTAGCTAATCGGCCAAAGGCCTCCTCAGGCACGAAAAACCAACATGCTACTACACCAGACCAGCCAAACTAAAAAAAATAGAAAAAAATACACACTGTTATAACAGAACCTACCACCAACCAACCAACACCAACAAACAACCCAAAAAACTTCTGACAATAATAAACCCGCCTATCCATAAACAACTTTAAAAAAAAACACTCCCAACGAAACAAAACCACAAAAACTACTTTACACAACTTCCCCCATAAACTATAAAAACATAATACAAGGTCATCACAACCAAACAAATAATATGAAAGCCACGAAAAACCACCACACCAACTAACCACATACGAAACAGCACCTAAAACAGAAAAAACAAGCTGAAAAAAGAAAAAAAACAAACCCAACAAACCCCCTACCATTCTAACCTCCTCCAACAAACCATAAACAGAACAATTTATTAAAGAACCTAACACAGCTAAACACCCTACTACCAAAAAATCCCGAACATAACACAAACCCAAACCACACTTTTTCAAAACAAACATGGCCAAAAAACGAAAAGAATAAAAATATGTTACTGCAAAACCACCAAACAAACATAAAACATAAACAACACCAAAAACTCTCAAACAACAAGAAAAAAAATAATGCTTTGTAAAAAAAACCCCCAAAAACGGCAAGCCACAAAGAGAACTAATAAGCAAAAAACGAACAAAAAAACCATAATAACCCAAATAAGAAGAAGAATAAACACCTAAACAACTTTGCCCCGAAAATGAAGAATTCATCAAATCACCTACAACCATAAATAAAAAACACTTACAAACACCATGAGTTAACAACTGAAAACAAGACAAAACCACATCCCCAACAATGAAATACAACACACACCAAGATATTTTTTTACACGTAGAAAAAGCAACTATCTTCTTTAAATCAACACTCCTCCTTGCACAAAACCCCCTCACAAAAACAGTAATCAGAGAAATAACAAAAAAAAACCAACTAACCCCAGAATAGTAAACTCAATTATAACGCAACAAAAACCAAACACCAGCTGCAACCAAAGTAGAAGAGTGTACCAAAGAACTCACCGGAGTCGGAGCCCGCATAGCCTCAATCAACCAACTAACCAAAGGAAAACTAGCCCTCTTAGTCATAACAACAAACAGAACAGACAAAACCAAAAACCAAAAAGAAAAATCATAAAAACCATAAAACCAACAAAAAACCACAAACAAACCAACATCCCCCACACGAGAAGATACCAAAGTAATAACAGAAGCCCGAAAACTAACCATTTTAGAGTAATACAAAATCAACAAAAAACTCACTAAACCCAAATACTCCCAAAAAACCAACGACAAAATCAAACCATCCCTAGAAACCAAAAAAGACATGACAAGCAAAAAGAAAACAATAAGCCTGTATAAACCAACAACACTAGAGTACCTTCCAAAATAGTGGACACAATAACCCAAAGCTACACCCCCACAAACCACCAGCATAAAAAGAAACAATACCCTCAAACCATCAAACAAAAAACAAAAATCAGAATCCAAAGAACCACCCAAAAACCTACCAACCTCAAAAGAAACCCCTAAAAATCAAAAACAAAAAAAAACCACCAAACCCAAAACCATAAACAACAGCGCACCAACCAAACCCAAAACCATATTTGATAGAAACCATTGTTTCAAATCTTGCGGCCGAAACACAAAACCCATAAGGATATCAAAAACACGGGGGATATTTCCTTACCTAGCTCTTAAAACTAACCCATAACACATCTGGCACCCATGTCAGCAGATATCACCTACCACGATGACAATTATGATTTCAAATCAAAACACAAATTATCCGCAACGGGGGGGTAACAACCTTAAAAAACTCCTTAAGCATTCCCATAAATCTGGCACCCCCGCTCCGACTAGACAAAACTACCTCAGAATCTACAGTCCAGCATACTCCTTATACTAAGTCGATTAACGAAAAAAACAATCCTTACGTGATGATACAAAACTAATCAAACTAAACCCTAACAAAAGAACCAAACAAAACAAACAATAACCAAAACCATCCCCCCTAGAACACAAATAATGACCCGACTCGCTTACGCACACAAACCCAACCAACCTCCAAAAAAAAGAAAACACACCAAAAAAAAAGAAAAAAAAATACAACAAAAAATCTACACCAAAGTCAAAAAAAGAATTTGGGCTATATAAAGAAACATAAACAAAAAGAACAAAAACCCCTCCAACATAAACCAAGCAAAACAAAACTATATACCAACTCAAACCGCTAAACAAATATAAAAGACCACAGGAACAACAAGAACCAACCAACAACACAAGGCACATAAGAACTGGGTGAGACACAAAACAAAAACTAAAAACACAAGTTAAGTAAAACCCCAATAAACAACTCAAAACAAGCATTATTACCTCAAAGACTTACGCATCACAACCTCCATTACAATAGGCATGTATGCATGACCTGCACCGCACAACTCCCTACAGTAACCCACAAAAACACCTAACCGATCCGGACAAAACAAAATCTGATTAACACGCCCTGGTATAGCATCAACCTTCAATTTATAAGCAGGAACAGCAAACGAATGTATCACATCCGCCGACGTAATCAACAAACTGTAAACCCCCAAATAACTTAAACGTAAAGGCTTATCAACGGAATCTATAAAATCAAGCATCAAAGAGTCATAAGACCCTCTACCATCAACCACATCATAACTTCAAAACCACTGATGACCTACAACCTTCACAACACCAGTAAATACACGATAGCCTTCACACCCTAAACACTGCAGATTCAAAAAACACAAAAGAGAAACAAGTAACGTCGGCAAAACAGTCCAAACCAACTCTACCAAGTTATCCTCAGAATCTAATAAGGGTATGTCCGCAACACAAGAGAGTTGCCAACATAGCATCAAAAAAACCCAAACAGGTATAAAAACGCAAAGCAACAAAATATAACCAGATAAATCCAAATAAAGAAAATTAAAAAGCATAAACAGCCCGACTAAAGCTATTTACTAGCGTCAAGTTCCCATAACGCTACCATGTTACGACTTCTCACAACTCTCGCCGTGAATGACGGGCGGTGTGTACCCCGAATAAACCAATTTCGATGAAACAAACTATTTATCACCTACTTCCGAGTCCTTAATAAAACTTTTTATTTCAACAAAGTTTTTTACAAATTGTAGTGCACATCAACCACCCTGTTAGCAGCACATTGACCTGACTTAAGTTTATGACAACACCATATAGCTCTAACTATAAATCTTAAATCGGATGTACACCAACTAATCTAAGAGTGGTAAAATCTTCAGTGGAACATCTTTTCAGACACACACTCCCCCGGATAGAATCTTCAGCTGCCAAACTCTTTTAGTTTATACCATGGTAAAAAATTACCAAATCCAATAAGGGGGTATCTAATCCCCTTCTTTTACAGACTTATTAAAAATCCTACAGGAGAATTAACACAATAATAAAAATTTTACCTAATATTAAATATATCCTGCAAACAACTTAAACCAACAACCAAAGAAAATAGCCAACAGAATAACCGCAGATGCTGGCACTGTGAGTTATCCACTATATTAAAACAAAACCCCCCGATCAAGGTTCCCCTTAAAAACGAGAACTAACCACTAAGACACACACAAAACTGCATAAACCACAAAAAATAAAATACCTATGAAGTAAGAGTTTTTAAATCTTTTACAACCAGAGTTAAATTGATCCAAAGATGCAGGCTAACCAGCCAAACATGTCTTTGCAAAACAAGCTACAAAAGTATTACACCCAACATAAAACAGGACCAATCCTTTCGTACGAAGCCCCGTAAACAATAGATAAGAACCGACCTGGCTTACGCCGGTCTTAACTCAACTCATGAAAGGTTTAAAGGTCGAACAGACCAAGCATAGTAACACCTACACCACCACACTAACCTTAAGTCAACATCGAGATGGCAAACAAATAAATAGATACGAACTCACCTTATTTATCACCTAGTTATCCCCGAGGTAGCTTAAACCTGTTATCCAGAAGGATCAGAAAACACATAAAAAATAAGCCTTTTCCCCAAAAAAGTAAACCTACAAAGCTCTCGGGGTCTTTCCGTCTTATTACAAAAAACTGGGTTCTGCACCAGCATACCAATTTCAAAAAAAATCAGCATCTAGAAAACTAACCTAGTAACACCTTTCAAACAATCCTCCAATTAAAAGGCAAGTAATTATGCTACCTTAGCACAGTCAAAATACTGCGGCCATTCATAAAAACATTGGGCAGGCTGTACCATTAAACCTTTATAATGGAAATGTTTTTGAGAAACAGTCTGGCAATTTCCGAGAAAAAAACTGATTAATAAAACTACTAATTTTCTCATACTAACTTCAATAGTTAACTAAAGGAAACTAGATTAAAGAGCAAAATAAGCTAACCCTATGTAGCAACACAAATAATAAATACGGGTACCTCTAACCCAATAAATTAAAAAAAAACAACTCTCTTAAAACCTGTGCCACATCGGAGCAGCACAGGTACTTCGAAAACACTTTCCTTAAAACAAGATATTAGGCAACACGTTACACTTATCACGCCTAGGCAAACTCTAAAGACTATGACCCATAAACCTCTAAGCGCATAGCAGGCAAAACCTAAATCGAAGCCTTTCGAGAAACAGAAATAATCTAATAGACTCAAGAAATCATGATGCAAAAGGTACGAAACCTACAGAAACTAAAATTATTCCAGCCACAAAGCCAATGGAGAAAGACTAACACCAAAGCTTTACAAAAGCCCCATTCTCTATATTAAACTACATCCCCGATGCAACAAGCTATTTAATACTTAAAAGACTTGTACACACCAACAACATAATCCCAAACACTCTTCAAGTAACCTAAACACAAACTATATCAATCGACCTCAACCTTAGACCAACCTATAAAATAAGTAGGGTCCTTAGAAAACTCCTCATGGTGTTCAAAAGGCACTGTCTTTAGATGAACAGAAAGAAGAGAATCCCCCCACACACCTAACACGCGATGACCAACAACCAAAGACTCCCAAAACAAAAACAACAAAAAAAAGGCACTACAAACAGAAATCAATGCACCCCAAGAAGAAAAAGAGTTCAACCAAATAAAACAAGGATCAAACCTACAAACACGCCGTGGTAAACCAAACAACCCCATAAAATGCATGGGGAAAAAACAAAATTTAAAACCAATCATAGAAGATATTCAATGCCCCTGTACCAGACTCTTATTAACACTATTACCCCTAATCATCGGCCAACCCCACAACAAATAAATAACCACCCTACTATATGACCCTAGGGAAAGAACATAATGAAAATGGGCAACAACAAATCAACTATCATGTAAAAGAGAGTCCAAAACAGAAGCCGATAAAGCAATACCTGTCACACCACCTATAGTAAACAAAAATATAAAACCTATCACCCACCAAACCAAAGGATTATTTAAACTAGTTTTACAACCCCTCAACATGTAAAGCCAAGAAAAAACCTTTATACCAGTAGGTATTCCAATTATCATAGTCACAGACCTAAAAAAAACAGTTGTTTGCAAATCAAACCCAACCATAAACATATGATGACCTCAAACCACTCTTCCTAAACAAACTATAGAACCCATAGCAAAAACCATACCTAAATAACCAAAAACACCCTTACTAGTCCTTAGACTACTACAAACATGACTCACAATGCCAAACCCAGGAAGAATTAAAACGTATACCTCTGGATGACCAAAAAACCAAAACAAATGTTGAAACAACACAGGATCACCACCCCCTAAGGGATCAAAAAAAGAAGAACCAAATTTACGATCAAACAAAAGCATAGTAATCCCCGAAGCTAACACAGGTAAAGACAAAACCAATAAAATAGATGTAAACAAATAAGACCAAACAACTATAGATAAACGAAAACAAACATGCTTGCCATACGACATAACACCACATATGGTACTAATAAATTTCAAAGAGCCCAATAAACTAGAAACACCAGCCAAATGTAACGAAAACATTAAAAAATCCACCCCCCGACCAGAATAATCAAAAGAAGAAAGCGGTGGATAAAAAGTCCAACCAACACCTGCACCTAAAAACATTCTCACACCCAAACAAAAGGAAGAAGGCAGCAACAACCACAAACTCAAACCTTTTAAACGAGGCAAATCTAAATCATCCTTACCCAACAACAAGGGAAGTAAATAATTACCAAACCCACCAATCAACACAGGCATTAAAAAAAAGAAAATCATAGCAATCCCGTGTGTAGTCACCACATAATTATAAACCTCCGCAGAAACCACATTAGAGTATGGTTTTAAAAATTTCATCCGAATTACCATACTCAAACCAAGACCTAAAAAACCGCCTCAAACACCAATTACAGCATACATTACACCAATACGCTTATGATTTAAAGAAAACAATCAAGGGAATAAAGACATATCAACCCAACCTCTAACAGATCGTAACAAACCATTACCAGCAACAACAGCATCCAACCAAAAAGAACTAAAACCACTAAATCCCGAAACCCATCAACCATCTAAATTTAAACGAATCTTATTATAAAATCTACGCCAACTAAACAACCAGCAAACGACAACAATCACCTCTTGTTTTGAAGACAAGCAGTCCAAACCTTAACCTAGCCTGCTAAGAAGAGGACCGAATAAAACCAATATTCAAACCATCGTTAGCAGCGACAGAAAAAATCCCCTAAACCTACACCCTTCAGCTCACATAACCACGCTCTACCTCAAACCAAAACCCAACACAAAGAAACAAAATAAATAAATAGTAATAACCCAAATTCTTATACAAAACCCCCTGAAAAGGCAATTTTAACAATAAGGAAACCTCTAAATCAAAAATAACAAAAAAGACCAACAACAAAAAATATGAAGACCTAAAATAATTTTCAGACAGCCGCTGAGATAAAAAACCACACTCAAAGGAGCTAACCCAACAACGAACTTTATTATACAAACCAAAGCAATAGTCCCACAAAAAAATATGAAAAAACAACACTAAACAAAATATAACCAAAAACAAAATAAAAATAGAAAATAAAACAACCACAATACCAAAAAAAGTAGAATAAACCTACGATCCTTAAGGATGACCGGTACTAACTATGCCCGTAGGAATTAATCCATCATCGAAGCAAGAATACGAAACTTTAAAATAAGCTATACGAACCAACTACTGACGACGTTAAAAACATACAACTACTATATCACAGTAACCTGCTCAGCAGCCCTATCAGCAAACCATCAGACGACCAAAGGACCACGAACCCCCAAAACCCGCATTCTTAATAAACTACCGCCTGAAACGCCCAAGAACCTAAAGCTTTCTCAAGGTTAACAGCCTCACAATTTAAATAATCTACATGGGCTCAAACCTACAACACTACAAAAAAATAAAAGACCAACACCAACAACACAGACTCTCACATAAAATCAACAAAGCAATCATAACGAACCCGGGGTAACGTAGCACGACACCAAACAAAAAATAAACAATGCAAACCACTAAAAAAGAGAACTAAACCCCCGCTAAAAAACAACAAAGAACTAACCCAAGAAAAAACAAAAATAATTAGATATTCACAAGCAAACAAACACGTAAAAGCAACACCCCCATACTCGGTATTCAAGCCACTCACCAACTCGCTCTCCGCTTCAGCATAGTCAAATGGAGTACGATTACACTCACACAAAATAGCAACCAATCAAAACACATAAAGAACTGGCAACAACAAAAAACTTAACCAAACATGATCGTAAAGACCAAATGAGCTAAATCCACCATACACCAACGCTAACAAAATAACACTACACAAACCACAAGCTTCAAATGTTATAGAACCAAACGAAGAACGAATGCAGCTCAAAAGGGCATACTTTTTATAACAACCCCAACCAACCCTCAATAAACTATAACCAGTAAAACTCCCAACAACCAAAAATCAAAGCAGAAAACAATCACCACCAAGGCTCTGATGAAAGAAAACCAAAAGACAAACATAACAACAACAAACCCAAACCAACAAAAAAACCCCAAACCAAGCCGCATAAGAACGAACCTGAAAAAAAGGAACCTTAAACTTTAAAACCAACTTAAGCAAATCAGCAAAACTCTGAAACAAACCCATCAACCCTACCTTTTTAGGACCCTTACGCAACTGTATATAACCCAAAATCTTACGCTCCGATAATATAAACATAGCAACAAAAACCATCACAAAAACAAAACAAAAAAATTTGCTAAGAAATAAATACAAAACACTAGAAAAAAACACACTGTCCTGGAAAACCCCACCCACAACACGACAAGCTATTATTCTAACATAAACTAAAGACAGAAAAAGGAACCATGAGAAATCCACCTTTTATCTGCAAAACAAATATTCTAAATTAAAATACATGGTCAACCAGTTTGACGACAGGAAAACCACCCCCTAAGTGTAAGACAGGAATTCTAACTTAAACTATTACGCCCCAAACTACACACTCCTCAACAACCCAGAAAACAAACGAACCTTAGAAAAACCCAACAACACATAAACCAAAAACAACTGTTCAGAAATAGTATATAAACATCACGAAGAAAAGACAAAAAATCCAGAGCCCAGCATACACCAACTCAAAAAGAACTTATAAAAAAAAGCAAAAGAAAAAGGAAAAGACAAAAAAACAACAATGTAACAAAAAACAAAAAACCAACCATAAACACTTCCAGGCTTAGACAAAAAAAAGAATAACATCAAAGCCAACGAAGCCCAAATGAAATAAACACAATAAAACAACAAAACTACACCAGAACCACAACAAACACCAACCACAACAAGCCTAACCCTACCGGACAACATAATATGACACCAGCAACGACGTCAATCAAAAACACGAATCTTCCACATATTATAAGAAAGAATCAAAAAACAAACAAAACAAGAAATTTTAAAAAAGATAGAATCCGGACCAAACCTATAGAGTATAAACAAAAAAGGAACCTTTAACAAACCAGAAAAAAACCAAACTGAAATTCAATTTCTACCACAAACCACCCCATAAGCCCAACCCATAAATGGAAAAACACCCAACTTAATAAAAACCCCTAAACCAACAAACAACCATAAAAAATCACAAACCAGAACACCCCCCACTAAAAAGAAAGAAGCAAAAACAGAAGTCACAATATAACACAACAACGACCGCTGTCTACTAAAAGAATAACCAAACAAAAACCAAGGAATCACCCTAACCGTCAAAAGCTCCAATAAGAACCACAAAGACATATATTTTACACAATTAAAATAACAATAAAAAAAAGAACAAACTCTAATCAATTTCAAACTTATTAAATACCACATACTAATGAACCTCCCTCTCTATTAAAATAAAACTTTTAATAATGTATCACTGTACGACACTGACACACCACTCATAAAACAAAAAGAACAACAACCCAACCAAACCCAACAAATACAGAATATCTAGATAATAAAACACACCAAAGGAACCACGATACCAATAACAAAAAGAACCAAATAAACTATGTCCAACAACACCACCTATAACAAATTTTAAAAAGGGACGAAACACTAAAACAAAGGGACGAATTAAATAACTTATGGTTTCTACAACACACAAGAACAAACCGAAAAAAGAAGATACCCCCCTAGGAACAAAAGACGATAAAAACAAAGAAACAGAAAACTCTAAACGACTAACCATAGCAGAAATATGTAAAGAAAAAACAAACACTAAAACAAACAAAAAGAAATCAAACAAATCAAAGACAAAAGGAACCCGAACAAAAATAAACCAAAGCAAAACAAACACAGAAACCAAACGAAACCCCCCGCCTCAAATCTTACTCCCACCTACAACAGAAGAAAACAACAAAGATAAAACAAAAAAACGAAAACCCATCAACAACATCAGGAGAAAGCCTAAGCATTACCTGATCATGAGTCAAACAGTTTAAATTAACTTACATCTCCTTATCCCCCCACAAAAGTACCCTCAGCTCTTCAAACTAATGCTCTAAATTAAGCTAGAGAAGAAAACAAAATGTAGCTAACCTCTAATCACCATCACACCCAAACTGTGACATGCCACTTACACCAAGCTACACCACAGAATCCTAAAAAAACAGAAAAGAACAAAGATTTAATAAAAATAAAAAAAACAAGACCAGCAACGGACCCGCCTCAAAACTAACAGAAACCCTAACACTTTGTCGACGAACCAACAAAAAACCCAAACAAACCAAAGGAACTAAACCACTAAAAAACAAATAAACACAAAAAGAATAAAAAAGCAACCCAGAAAAAAACCCAGAAAAACAAATCACACCCAACTCACAAAAAAACTGCAAACAAAAAGGAAAAGAACCACACAAACAAAAGCAAGAAACCACCATCACCTGAAAAACAAAAGAATCAACAACACACCTCTTCAAAAAAAACCAATTACGACTACCTACCACCTCAGACATAAATCAAAAAAGAATAAAAGCAAAAGACGAAGACAACCCATGACCTAGACAATAACAAAACCCTATAGAATAATCCACAAACTCACCAACTTTTAAACACAACGGAACCACAACAATATGAGCCAACCTCAAAAAAGCCAACCATCGCTTACAATCCAACTCAAAACCAGAACATAAAACAAAAAAAGAAGAAAGCAAAACAATAAAACCAACATACTCCACTAAAAAAAGAACATCATCAATTATAAAATAACAAAACCGAAAAACACCCAACAAACCCAACTTCATTATATAACCTCTTAAACAAACGGAAACCACACTCCTAGCCTCAGCATGCACTATTGGAAGTCACGTATGAAAAGGAAAAAGAGGTATCTTCGTAACAAACAACAACCCAAGAAAAAAGAGAATACCTTTTTCTTCCTCATCAACACACCATTTAACAAGACTAAAACCACCAAACCCCTTTGAAAAAAACAAGACCACCAAAAACATTGGAAGACTACAAAAAACAATATACCCCAAAAAATACCAAAAAGCAGTATAACGCTCAGAATACGGAGAGTCCTTAATCAATAAATACAATAAAGGCACCAAACTCATCTCATAAAAAATCCAAAAAAACAAAGCATGACAACACAGATAACAAAAAATAGAAAAAATCTGACTCACTACCAAAACATAAAAAGAACCAGCACCAAACCAAGGCTTCAAAAACAACACCCTTACTAATATAACAAAAGTCAAAAAAACCAAATACAACCCAACCCTATCAAAACAATAATACAAACCAAAAAACCCCAAAGAAAAACACCAAGAAAAAACATAAAACAACAAATACAAAGAAAAAGAAGAAAAAAATGCTACCAACAACCTAAACCGATCAAACTTCCAAACCCCCATACTCGCGTCAAAACCACAAGACTTAAAACAACTTCAATGGTAAACATTACCAACAAAGCAACAAAATAACTACGAAACATAGAAACACCTAACATTAAACAAACCAAAAGAAGTAAAACATTCATTTTCTCCAAAACTATCAAACATTTCAAAAAGCTTTTAGAGGAAAGAAAAAAGCTAAACAAACCAAAAAAAGAACCAAGCAACAAAAGCAAAACAGGACCCCCTACAGCAAAACCTAAAAACACGATAACAAACTAAAACAACCTAGCAAGGGAGTAAAACTTATTACCCAACCTCCCTTAAAAAGAGAAAGCAACAAAACTGTCACAATCCTCACAACAAAACTAACCCCAACAAAAGGAACCTCAGGATGCAAAGAACCCAAAACCCTTAAAACAAAAAACAATCAAGCAACAAACCAAAAAACCACCTGACGATCCAAAAAATAAACACAAGAAGCATTATAACTTGGCAATCAAAGCAAAAACAAAAAAACTACTACCAAAACAAGACCACCCAACTTAGACCTAACAGAACGAAGCATAGCATAAAAAGCCAAAAAATACCACTCAGGCTTTATCGACACAGGGGTGACCAAAGGATCCGCCTCAATAAACCTCTCAACATCCAAAAACAAATCTGGAAAACCTCAAATAAAAAAAAACAACAAACTAATCAAAAAAAAAAGAACAAAACCATCCTTCAAAACATAAAAACTTTTAAAGAATACAAAATCCCCATAACCCACTCCAACAACCAAAGGATTTTTAGAGCCCACCGCATGCAAGTAATACAAATGGACAACTCTCAAGCCAATCAACAAAAAAGCCAAACAAACATGTAAAGAAAAAACACGAACCAAAGTAACCCTTGTAACAGAAAACCCTCCAACCACATACTTATACAAAACAGGGCCCACCAAAGGCAAGACCTGCAGAATCGAAGTTAAAACAGTAGCAGCCCAATAAGACATCTGATGCCAAGGCAACACATAACCCAAAAAAGCTTCTACCATCATCAATAAATAGAGAACGAAACCAACATTCCAAACAGAAAACTTCAAATAACTTGAGTAATACAAAGAACGCCCTATATGCACTAACAACAAAATGAATATAAAACTAACCCCCCAAACATGCAAATAACGAACCAACCAACCAAAAAACCTATCCCCAGAAATATCTAAAACACAACCAAACCTCAATACAGAATCCGAAACATACAATAAAGACAACACAACACCTCTCACAATCTGCAAAACCAAAAAAAATCTAAGCATAAAACCACCACACCAAAAATATTTCAAAGAAATTTTAGTAGGCAAATCTATCACATTACGACAAAACAAACGATACATTTCCCTTATTAAAACAAAACCTTAGATCCCACAAACCCACAGTCTAAATTAACCTACAAGAGAACCTTAAATTAAATAAACCACCACAAAGACAATCAACCAAATATAATCAACAAAATGCCAATACCAAATAGACAAAGTTATATGATAAAACCTCAAACCCCCACGAAACCTACAAAAACAAACATAACCCAAAACCACCAAACCCAAAACAACATGAAAAAAATGCAAGCCAATTGTAGAAAAAGCAGAAGAATAATAGGAACAAAAGGTAAAATCACACAAACATTCCCAAACCTCAAACAACTGTAAAAAGACAAAACCCAAACCTAAAAAAATAGCAATAACAAGATAGCTCCAAGAATCCCCAGTAGGATCAAACAAATTATGATAAACCGTAACAGCAAAGGAAGAACTCACCAACAACAAGCAACCTACCAAAGGCAAATTAAATCAATCCGAAATAGTACTTATGCCACCATCTTCAAATCACATAGTTGTCACAAACAAAGTAGCAAAAACCAAAGCTTCACTAACAATAAACAACAAAAAAGAAAAAGGACGCCGATCCAATAACACCGAAACCTCTCTAACCAAATAATAGAAAACAGAAAAAAGAACTAAAAATAAAGAAACAAAAACCCCTAACTTCAACCACAAAAAAACACTAACCAAGAACAAAAAGATCACAAAAGAATAAAACAACGGCAATCAACTCAT